CCATGAACCGTTGCTCCCGGAGTAGCCAAATAGGGCTTAGCTGATCTTATTACTACAGAATCAACTTGAACAATTATAACTTGACCCGATTTTAGGTGTGGTCCTTTTTTAGCTATACATACATTTTCACAAATAAATTGTCCAAGACTAATTAGTGTGCACGTTTCTTCACAATAATTTTGATGGAGAAAATACCAATTCAATTTGAATGGATTCAAAACAACGTTACTGTATGGATCGAGATTAGAAATTCTCCCGTTTTCATCCATTAAATAATACTTAATTACTTGAAAAATATGTTTTAAGTTGTCAAGTTGCAAATATTTAATTACTGAAATCTGATTATGAGTTAGTAAAGGGAAAAATGAATAAAAATTCGCAATTCGAATGACTGTTCCTAATGGGCCTGACGAATTTCTAATTGTAATTAGAGGATTTTTTTTAATTGATTGGTTTATCACATTGTGATATTTTACATGATTAAATGGACCCATTCTAAAACAATTAGATGATGATAAAATTAGCAAAGATTGGCATTCCTTATTTCTATTTAAGAACATACGAATAGTTCCGTGATTTTGTCTAAGTGATTCTTGAATACTGGCCTTGGAATAAATGGAATAAAACGGATTAATGTCATCTGACCCATTATCAGAGATCAATCCCGAATCTGACGGATTATTCCTTTTTCTTATATACGAAATATGGGATTTCACTAAGTCGATTCTTATGAAATCTCGAATCAAACTCTTTGTACTTACTTCAACAAAGAAAGCACGGACCTCTTCGAGGGAAGAATTTTTGTTGTCTTGGTCCCAATTCAAGACTAAACAAGTTCGAACCAATTGAATACTTGTGTCAGAAATTCCTCGAGTTGGTTTGCCATTTCCATAAAGGATATAGTTGACAACTCGAAGTTGCATATTATCCTTTTCCTGAAAGAGATCTTGTGGGAAGAGTGTTGCTAAATTTATACTGTCCGCTATCTCATATGTGGCTACGGGTCGCACCAAAACAAAAAACTTTTTCTTGGTTGGTGTGATCCGTTGGACATAGATCCAATTTTGCAATTTTTTTGATTCCTTAGAGTTTGTTTTTCCTCTTCCTGACGGTATCAAGATGCCACTGTGTCGGGATATCTTATCTGTCTTGCCCGGAAAGTGGATATCCCCAGAAAAGATTTTTAGTTCAATCCTTTTTTTTTTTCTCTCCACTCGGACCAATCCGCCGACCTGGCTTCTTATATTTAAAGTGATTCGTGTATCGACTCCAATGATACTATAGTTCTGTACCATTATCGAAGAAGATTCGGGTAAAATATGTACTTCCTCAGGAATGAAAAAAAATCGATCTACTTTTATTTGGTATTTTGTCTTAAATTTTTTGACTCCTCGATACTCAATTATATCCTCTTTTTGGATGATTGACTCCGCCTCTAAAGTCCCATATTTAAGAATTCCGGAACTTTTTCTTCTGTATCTAGGATCATCAAAAAAAGCAAAAATACTATTTTTACGGAAAATACCATTTATGGGTATTTCAATCGAGATACCGGAATGCGGTATGAATTCTTTCTCTTGTTCTTGAATCGATTGGAATGGAATGAGAAATTGATTTCTTCGCCTCTTTGCTAATAAATCCGAGTTCTCGTGAAAAATAGCAGAATATATGAGATTAGAATGACTAGTACCTATGATTCCATTCAATTCTGAATAATTGGGAATCCCAGATTTTTTTTTATCAGAAAAATCCGAACTAAAAAATTTGTGGCTCACTTGATCATTATTCACTGAGAGGCTAGAAATAGACTTTCTTTCGACGGAAAGAAAGGGTATGTTCATTTGATCTTGATCTTTGTGGATCGAAAAAAGAATTAGACTAGATCCGCATGAACCTCCTGATAATATCCATAAATGACTTGTTTTTGGTAAGAGATGTACATTACTATATGTAAATTCGGGTGCATGGTACACATCAGTACTCCAATGCATTTCTCCCTCTGAGTCAGAATAAATATGTTTTCGAACCCTCTCTTTAAAATGAAAAGTGTATGTTCCCTCGCGAATCTCAGCAATCACTTGTTCTGATTCCACATATTGATCATTTTGAACTAAAATCAAACTTTTTGGTGGAATAGTCACGCTATGTATAATATCTTCATTCTCAATAATTACAGACAAGTCCATATAACATAGAAAGGCAGGATGCCCGTGACGTGTACGTGTAGGATGAACCAAATCCTCATTAAATTTGATTTTTCCATTATAAGGGGCTCGTACATGTTCTGCAGTACCTCCTGTAAATACTCCGCCGGTATGAAAAGTTCTTAATGTTAGTTGAGTCCCCGGTTCTCCAATAGATTGACCCGCAATAATACCTACAGCTTCCCCCAATTCAACCAGGTCACCATGAGTGGGACTCCGACCATAACATAATCGACAGATCCAAGATGTACTCCGACAAGTAAAAGGAGTTCGAATAGATATTGATTGGGTTCGAA